GGAATTGATTCCGTAAAAGATGGGATCAACCAGTAAATAGAAAATTACTGATATTTCATCCTTGTGAGATTGTCAATTTTGTACCAAAGGTGTATTTTGAGTATACCGAATTAGTATAGCTATCCTTCCTATGGCACAGCAATCTAGTTTTGCTTGGTCCCGAAACATAATTCTTTTTTTCTCTTCTTTGTTCCTTGTCTATAGGTAAGCTATATGTTATTCAAGGCATCAATAGAAAACCCCAAAATTTTTGGGGTCCTGCTTATTTTCATTGGCTTCGGATTAGTAGAATAATTCGGAATAGCGGCCAAGATCTTGGGAAAATCCAAGTTAATGATCAATAGGTTTGGATAAATAATTTAGGAAAGATATTCTCATACTGACACAATATAAGGACAAGTATATGCGAAATCTATCCCTTTTTAGTTAAAAGTTTTCTTCGAATCCAACCTTTCCCTTTAAGGAATTAAATTGGTTAGCATAATATAATATCTAATAAATAGAAAATCGAATAGTGGATAATCTGTTATGAGAGAAAGAAAACATTCTTTGAAGAATCAAGATTCGTAATCAATCCTTGCCTTGTTTGTTGGATTAGGTCTAACTTTCTTGACTAAACTGCAAGCGTGGAACTTTACGAGATGAAATAGGGAAAGACAGAAGATAGAACTTAAAAGGATAATTGAAGTGACTCGTCTTCGAATCAACTTTGGTTGGGGTTCGAAAAAGGAATAAAAATAAAGTAAATTCAAGGAAGAGCTTTCCTTTTTTTAAGGGGCCCCTTGCTCGGGGGGTCGTGGAATGCTTTTCTTCTCCTCTTATTCCATATGGAATACAATCAGTTAAAATAAGAAGGAATAGGGTAATATTCGACTGTTTCAATTCTTTATTTATCTTATATTCCAAAATTCTCCCGAAAATCCAATTTAATTTTTCAATGGGGTTAGATGATCTAGTTCTTAATATTATTACTTTAAAGAACTGACATGACAGATTCCACAACAAATCTCTTGATTCGGAATTAGAGACTCATGTCCCATCTGATGAATCGATTTTCTTTTACACTTCTGTATCTCACTCTATCTTGTTTTTTAGTATTATCTAAAATAACCGATGAATTATGAATTTTCCATAACTTAGGTAAGTGCTTTACCAACATATGTAGTGTAGTAAAAAAATAAATGGAATTTAACCCTTTCATGCTTACTATAACTAGTTATTTCGGTTTTCTACTGGCTGCTTTAACTATAACCCCAGCTCTATTTATTGGCTTGAACAAGATACGTCTTATTTGAAATGAATTGAATGAATAAGTCAGAAAATAAAAATCTTTCTTTTGGATTCCTGGTATTCTACGACTCTTTTCCACACTAATTATCAATTCTTTTCTTGGTCATTGAGATTCGTGGATAATTTAGACTACTATTTAGAGATAGATCGTACCTCTTTTTTTTTATCCCCTCGAACAAATCGAAATGATTGAAGTTTTTCTATTTGGAATCGTCTTAGGCCTAATTCCTATTACTTTAGCGGGATTATTCGTGACTGCGTATTTGCAATACAGACGTGGGGATCAGTTGGATCTTTGATTGAGTAATATTTCTTTTTTGATTGACCTCCTCCAGACCAGAGAGGAGGTCAAATTGGAGTTGCAATTCAACTTTGTTTTGTTAAGTTATTTTACTCTGCTTCGACATAAGATAGATGGAATCACGCTCTGTAGGATTTGAACCTACGACATCGGGTTTTGGAGACCCGCGTTCTACCGAACTGAACTAAGAGCGCTTTCATTCAAAAAGAAAACCCTTTTCTACTCCTAACGTGTCTCACGTACGTATAGTATCCACAAATTCAAGTTATACCCACTTTAATCGATCTCCTCGCTACTGCCCGTAAAGAAGAAAGAAGTAATAGGTAGGGATGACAGGATTTGAACCTGTGACATTTTGTACCCAAAACAAACGCGCTACCAAGCTGCGCTACATCCCTTTTCCAAATTGTTGTATAATGGCATTGTACACAATTCCTGTCTTGTTTTCCACATCGTAATTTTCTTCTCTTTCTCTATCTATTTTCTTCTCTTTCTCTATCTATATAGAACCTTCTTGTCATTTCTTCTTTTTGGTCTCATATAATCAAGGAATGGTATACATCTAAAATCCTATCTAATTTCACCTATAAAAGAAAGATTACTATTCCTTGGTAATGTATAGGAAGAAGGGGTCATCTTTTTCTTTTTTAGGGGTAGGAAAATCTCGTCTATACCGTTCATTCTATATATAGAATATTGATTTTGTTTTTTTAGTTAGGAATTTCGCCTAAACAAAAGAAATACAAATGATCTTGGGCAAGAGTATCTGATCATATATGTATTCCAATAAGGAAGGAGGATTTTCAATGCGGGATATAAAAACATATCTCTCTGTAGCGCCCGTGCTAAGTACTCTATGGTTTGGGGCTTTAGCAGGTTTATTGATAGAAATTAATCGTTTATTCCCAGATGCTTTGTCATTCCCTTTTTTTTAATTCTAGTTATTGCTATGCGAGGCTATGCGAGGAATTCTTCGTGACATGACGCAAATTTTCCCTTTTTCAATCTTTTTTTTTTTTAGTATAGGAAGGAAAAAGAAAGAAAAGATGGATTGGGTTGAACCTCAGAGTCATGAAAAATTCGGCAAATCCCATTTTGGAAAACAGAAATTCAATCGAAAGCGGTATCCAAGCTAAGTCAGGCCTCAGAAATCAGAGCATAGAAAGAGGCTGGGCTGGCTACTTAAATGAAAGGATTTCGAAGCAAAATCCTTGCTAATTCGACAAGGATTGTATTCTTTAATTATTTCTCTATTTTTTATTACTTAATTTAAGAATTTTAAAAATTTTTTATTTTTATTCGAATGGATTTTATTCTTCTTCTTGGGATTCAAAATAGAAGAATAACAGAATAAGTAGAAGAATTAAGTTAAGTCAATCCAAAAAAGAAAGGAGGTTCATGGCCAAGGGGAAAGGTGTTAGAATCAGAGTTATTTTGGAATGTATCAGTTGTGTTCGAAAAGGTGCCAATGAGGAATCGACGGGGATTTCTAGATATAGTACTCAAAAGAATCGCCACAATACACCCGGACAATTAGAATTAAAAAAATTTTGTCGTTATTGTCGCAAGCATACAACTCATGACGAAATAAAAAAATAGGAGCATCGTGTGTTCGATCTTTCCAAAGAACAGATTTAATATATAGAACATAGATAGAATACAAAATACAAATCAATTCATTTGATTTCAGGTAGATATTATTTCATATGTATAGAGGGTATTCATATACTATATATGAATCAAATAATAATATGAATCAAATAATATATGGACCAAAGAAAGACTACTTCTTCTGGATCCAAAATTAATAAAATAAAGAAATCCATTTTTTTTTTTCAATTTTTAAATAAAGAATAAATCATGTATACATCTAAACAACCTTTTCATAAATCTAAGGAAACTTTTCATAAATCCAAGCAAACTTTTCATAAATCCAAGCAAACTTTTCGTAAATCCAAGCAAACTTTTCGTAAATCCAAACAACCTTTTCGTAGGCGTCCTCGGATTGGCCCGGGGGATCGAATTGATTATAGAAACATGAGTTTAATTAATCGATTTATTAGTGAACAAGGAAAAATATTATCGAGACGAATAAATAGATTAACCTTGAAACAACAACGATTAATTACTCTTGCTATAAAACAGGCTCGTATTTTATCTTTCTTACCATTTCGTAACTATGAGAATGAAAAGCAATTTCAAGCCCAGTCAATTTCAATAATTACTGGTCCTAGACCCAGAAAGAATAGACATATTCCTCAATTAACGCAAAAGTTCAATTCCAATCGAAACTTAAGAAACTCCAACCAGAATTTAAGAAACAACAATCGGAACTTAAGTTCCGATTGTTGATGTTTTATTCGAAAGGGCCAGACCTATATAAAGAAAGTAATCCAGTTTTGATTCTTGTGTTTGTTATAAGAAAGAAAAATGGGGAAGAATAAATAGTTTTTTTATTTATTGCAACATGCTCGTTGATTCCTACCACTTAATCTTAATTTATTGTATCTTCCCGGAGTTCCCTCTCCGGGAATTCGGTTTTAATTATTCCTGTATATTACTTTTTTATCCATTTAATTGAGGATCTTTATTTTATTGGAAATCGTGTAAAGATTATTTGGATTTGATACAGCTACTTGTGCAAGCATTTTACGATTAAGAATCAATTCCTTCTTGTACAGATTGTGTATTAATTTACTATAACTATCGAATACTTTATATATCCGCGTTGCTGCGTTTATCCGAGTGATCCACAAACGACGAAAATCCCTCTTTTGCCTGCCTCTATCTCGATGAGAGGAAACAAAAGCTCTTCTTACTTGTTGAGTAATCATTCGATTAAGTCTTAAATGAGCCCCTCTAAAGTTTGAGGCAAATGAACGCATTTTTGTTCGTCGTCTCCGAGCTATATATCCTCGCGGAACTCTGGTCATTGAATCAAATTAACCTTAATGAATAACTAATGATTTCTCTTCTTTTAGCCATCCTTTTTCCCATTAATAACAAAACGAATTATTCCGATATATAAAATATTAATTCCAATGGCTTTTGCTACTGTAACCTTCCCAACCACGATTTTTTATTCTATTCTCTTCAGTTATTTCGCATAGAAATAACAAATTCTAACGATACTCAAAAAAATAGTGGGTTCCATCGTTTCTATGGTTCCCTTTTAAACGGTGAGGCCCTCTCTATACACCGGAGCCCTTTCTTTCATTTCATCAAAAGGTATTGTGAACTTGTATAGTTCACATTCTTTGGCTCTACCTATCCATTATAGAGTAAATAGCTCTTTTCACAATAAGAGTTATCCATACAGTGACGGCATTTAATTATGAAAGTTGGCTAAGTAGCTGACCCTGTTAGTCCGTTCTTTTAAGATAAAGGAGCATAAGCCTTTTTCTTTTTATTACTATTTCCTCCGCTTAATGGATAACCATTTTCTACCAATGGGGGAATTGCTTCTTAATTTCCAATTTAGATGATTGGATTTGCACCAAAGGAAACCAGAAATTCCATATACCATAGAAATCTAGGATAGAGAAGCTCTATCCTATTCATTGGTACCGATCATGGATACTTCAAAAATTGTCTTATTTGTTTGAACTCATGATCTGAACGAGTCGCACATACACCCTAGCACATGTTCCTCGACGCTGAGGACATCCCTTAAGCGCGGGCGATTTTCTAGCATTTCGTATTGGCTGTCTTGCGTTTCTAATAAGTTGTTTAACCGTTGGCATGTCGTATGTATATAGAAAAAAAAGGATTGGTTTAGATCGATCTTAACCTGATGATTGATCATCATGAAGTATTTCTATTTTCTATTAAATCGCAGAAAACCTGAATTTAGGTTTGAAATAAATTTACAAGAAATCCGGACACTACCAATCCTTAAACATTTCTGGAAACCACACTGGATCAGTATCGCAGTGCTCGTCAATCATTTCATCCCCTACAATATCGACAAGTCCATAAGCTTTGGCTTCGTCTGCTGACATAAAAACATCCCTTTCCATGTCTTCGGATACAACCCAAAAAGGCTTGCCTGTTCTTAGTGCATAAACCCTTGTGATCATTTCGCGAACTTTGTGTAACTCTTCCACTTCTAGTAAAAATTCTGGTGTCCTTGCCCGATAATAAGCACTAGCAGGTTGGTGAAGCATAATCCTCGCGTGAGGGAATGCTATACGCTTGGTGGGTTCGCCTCCAAGCAGAATGAAGGATGCCATGGACGCAGCCATTCCGAGGCATATTGTATATATATCTGGTGTCACCGTTTGCATCGTATCAAAAATCGCCATTCCTGAGATTAGCCACCCGCCTGGGGAGTTTATAAACAAAAAAATATCGCTAATTCCATCTTCTATACTGAGATATACCATGAGACCTGTAATATGATTCGTGACCTCGCAACGAATCTCTTGACCTAAAAAAAGTGTCCTTTCTCGATACATAACATTGTATAAGTCAACCCAAGTCGCTTCTTCATCTCCGGGAATCCGGTAAGGTACTTTTGGAACACCAATGGGCATATTAGATTAATATTATTAAATTTAAGTAAGAAAACTACACTTTAATATGGAAACGTAAGAATGGAAGAGAAAGAAAGAATCCGCAGTTTATTGTCTTCATTTTTTTTTTCTTATTCTATATGAATACTATAGATTCTATTAATACGTAGATTGAAATAATACATATAAGGAAGGTAAGACAGATTGAATAAAGAAAAAGGAATCGGTGATTGGAATGATAAACAAAGAGGGATAGGGATCTATTCTTCGTTTTTTCCAAATAGGCCAAGCTACCCATTGCATATTGGCACTTATCGAGTATAGAATAGATCTGCTTCTCTTTCTTCTTACGAACAGAATTGGCTTCTTATTTTTAATGGAATGAAATAAATATTCACGCTTTCTGACACAGAATCCCCTAGAGGGGTTAGGTACATAGGATATGGATAGTCTTTTCCAATGCGATAAAATAAAGCGACATCGTGTCTATTTTTCTTTGCTAAAGGGGTATTTCCATGGGTTTGCCTTGGTATCGTGTTCATACTGTTGTATTGAATGATCCGGGTCGATTGCTTTCGGTGCATATAATGCACACAGCTTTAGTTTCTGGTTGGGCCGGCTCGATGGCTTTATATGAATTAGCGGTTTTTGATCCCTCTGATCCTGTTCTGGATCCAATGTGGAGACAAGGTATGTTCGTCATTCCCTTCATGACTCGTTTAGGAATAACCAATTCGTGGGGTGGTTGGAGTATTTCAGGAGGAACTGTAACGAATCCGGGTATTTGGAGTTATGAAGGTGTGGCAGGTGCGCATATTGTGTTTTCTGGCTTGTGTTTCTTGGCAGCTATCTGGCATTGGGTATATTGGGACCTAGAAATATTCTGTGATGAGCGGACAGGAAAACCCTCTTTGGATTTGCCCAAGATCTTTGGAATTCATTTATTTCTTGCAGGGGTGGCTTGCTTTGGCTTTGGCGCATTTCATGTAACGGGTTTGTATGGTCCTGGGATATGGGTGTCCGATCCTTATGGACTAACTGGAAAAGTACAAGCTGTAAATCCAGCGTGGGGTGTAGAAGGTTTTGATCCTTTTGTTCCGGGGGGAATAGCTTCTCATCATATTGCTGCGGGTACATTGGGCATATTAGCGGGCCTATTCCATCTTAGTGTCCGTCCGCCTCAACGTCTATACAAAGGATTACGTATGGGCAATATTGAAACTGTACTTTCCAGTAGTATCGCTGCTGTTTTTTTTGCAGCTTTCGTAGTTGCCGGAACTATGTGGTATGGGTCAGCAACTACCCCAATCGAATTATTTGGGCCTACTCGTTATCAGTGGGATCAGGGATACTTTCAGCAAGAAATATATCGAAGAGTTAGCGATGGGTTAGCCGAAAATCTTAGTTTATCAGAAGCTTGGTCTAAAATTCCCGAAAAATTAGCCTTTTATGATTATATTGGTAATAATCCGGCAAAGGGGGGATTATTCAGAGCAGGCTCAATGGACAACGGGGATGGAATAGCTGTTGGATGGTTAGGACATCCCGTCTTTAGAGATAAAGAAGGACGCGAGCTTTTTGTACGCCGTATGCCTACTTTTTTTGAAACATTTCCGGTTGTTTTGGTAGATGAAGAGGGAATTGTGAGAGCGGACGTTCCTTTTAGAAGAGCAGAATCCAAATATAGTGTTGAACAAGTAGGTGTAACGGTGGAGTTCTATGGTGGCGAACTTAATGGAGTAAGTTATTCTGATCCTGCTACTGTAAAAAAATATGCGAGGCGTTCCCAATTAGGGGAAATTTTTGAATTAGATCGGGCTACTTTGAAATCAGATGGTGTTTTTCGCAGCAGTCCAAGGGGTTGGTTCACTTTTGGTCATGCTACCTTTGCTTTGCTCTTCTTTTTCGGACACATTTGGCATGGCGCTAGAACCTTGTTCCGAGATGTTTTTGCTGGTATTGATCCAGACTTGGATGCTCAAGTGGAATTTGGAACATTCCAAAAAGTTGGAGATCCAACTACAAGGAGACAAGCAGTCTGATACCACATTGCTATGGTATCTTTCATCTCTCTTTTTTGATTTGACATGGGAAACATCTCCCATCCTTTCTTTGACTCTTTTTCTTTTTTTATCTTTATATGGGAAAAGATCCCAAATGACAAATGAATAGGTGTGGAAGTTATAATTGTAAATAAACCACGATCGAATCTATGGAAGCATTGGTTTATACGTTCCTTTTAGTTTCGACTTTAGGGATAATTTTTTTCGCTATCTTCTTCCGAGAACCACCTAAGGTTCCGACTAAAAAAATGAAATAATTTCATTGAAGTAAGAAGTCTCCCAGATGGGGAGACTTCTTACTTCAATTAGTCCCCGTGTTCTTCGAATGGATCTCTTAATTGTTGAGAGGGTTGCCCAAACGCGGTATATAAGGCATACCCAGTAAAGCTTACAAGTAAACCAGATATGGAGATGGCGACTAAAGTTGCTGTTTCCATTTTTATAGAATTTCAAGATTACAATGGATCTACGAAAAGATCTTGTATTTACAACTACAACGGAATAGTATACAAAGTCAACACCAATGATTAAATAGAATTTATGGCTACACAAACCGTTGAAGATAGTTCTAGACCTGGGCCAAGACGAACTCGCGTAGGTAGTTTATTGAAACCCTTGAATTCGGAATATGGGAAAGTAGCTCCGGGTTGGGGGACTACTCCTTTTATGGGGGTCGCAATGGCTTTATTCGCGATATTCCTATCTATCATTTTAGAAATTTATAATTCTTCTGTTTTACTGGACGGAATTTTAATGAATTAGGTTTCTACTAACTAAAACTACGAAGTCATTGTTTTTCCATCCAAAAAAGCCTTTCTACTTTAAGCTATACATTTCTAGACATTCTGGTAGTTCGACCGTGGAATTTTTTTGTTTTGGTATCTCTGGAATATGAGTGTGTGACTTGTTAGAATGGATCCTATTGATAATACATAGAAAGGGCCTGTTATCTCTATCAAGATGATTCTAATTCGTCGGATATTTTTTATTCTAGTATCCGGAACACGAAATAGATAGAGTGGATCAAGAAAAAAAATAGAACTATGATTCATACTCACTATTCAGACCTCGCAACCAGACTGAAAAAAATTCAAGTAGTTTTTAATAAAAAAAGAAATTTTCTTCCTTCCAATTTTGTTTGCCCAAAAGACAACTTTTTTTTCTCTCGATTTTGTCGAGTTATTACACGGATTCAATAAATGATCATCAAGCGGTTCTTATTCGAAGAACCCTTGCCTTTTGGTTAGCTTGAGACTCAATCATCGTGGCTCTAGTATGAATCTAAGGTTTTAATTGAACTGATTCATAGGATCGCAACAAGATAATTTCTATCAGAAAACTACTAGAATTTTTGCTTTATTTATTTAAATTTTTAAATTTTTGCTTTATTTATTTACTAGTAAAACAAGAGTAAATCTGCATTACGCAAAAAAAAAAAAAAGAAATACAAAATAGGGAAGAAAAATAGGGAAGAGAAAAGTCAAGAAGCCTCTAATGACCAACATAAGGGAAAGAAAGAAAGACAGATGAGCCAACTTGAGATTTTTTGGCATTATCATCACAAAGAATAAGTTCTGGATTTTTCTTATTTCATATCTTCAAGGCAAATCGACCCAATCCAGTGGCTGATGAAGTTTTGAACCTTTTTTTTTCTAATATCCGTTGCAAATTTGTGTGTTTCTGCTTGAGCCGTACGAGATGAAATTTTCATATACGGTTCTCGGAGGGGGACTCGGGTTAGTTACCTATCTCAATAAAGTATATGATTGGTTTGAGGAACGTCTTGAGATTCAGGCAATTGCTGATGATATAACTAGTAAATATGTTCCTCCTCATGTCAACATATTTTATTGTTTAGGGGGAATTACACTTACTTGTTTTCTAGTACAAGTCGCTACCGGTTTTGCTATGACTTTTTACTACCGCCCAACCGTTACGGAGGCTTTTTCCTCGGTTCAATACATAATGACCGAGGCCAACTTTGGTTGGTTAATCCGATCAGTTCATCGATGGTCAGCAAGTATGATGGTTCTAATGATGATCCTGCACGTATTTCGTGTGTATCTCACAGGTGGGTTTAAAAAACCCCGCGAATTAACTTGGGTGACAGGTGTGATTTTGGGTGTATTGACTGCATCGTTTGGTGTAACTGGTTATTCTTTGCCTTGGGATCAAATTGGTTATTGGGCAGTCAAAATTGTGACAGGTGTACCTGAAGCGATTCCGGTAATAGGATCGCCTTTAGTGGAGTTATTACGTGGAAGTGCTAGTGTGGGCCAATCCACTTTGACTCGTTTTTATAGTTTACATACCTTTGTACTGCCTCTGCTTACTGCCGTATTTATGTTAATGCACTTTCCAATGATACGTAAGCAAGGTATTTCGGGTCCTTTATAGGGAAGCCATATCATAGAGAAAGATAATTCTAATTTTCATATATCATATCGGGTAGGTTGTGGTATTTCATTGCTACAAACATGGGTTATTGTAAAATAAGACATGTCATTTGGATACTTTTCTTCAACTCCGAAGTATTTTGATACAATACAAATAGTTGAAGTTCATTTTATGAAAGAAAATAAGGCGGATTATGGGAGTGTGTGACTTGAATTATTGATTTGGCCATGCAGATAAAGAATTGGATCTGCCACATTAGAATTCACAACCAAAGGTGTCTCCGCATCCAATCAACACGTAAGTCCCCTATCTAGGAAGGATAGGCTGGTTCACTTGAGGAGAATATTTTCTATGATCATACCCCAACCATGTCATCCATGAACAGGCTCCGTAAGATCCCATAGAGTAGAAATAGAATAAGTCATGTGACATGATCCAATTCTCTATTTATTACACTTACTTTTTTTATTATAGTATGGAAATGCATTCATTTTCTTTGCATCGATTGCGATCCGCAATACTATCGGAGTAAAAGAAGGTATCTAAAGAAGAACGTAGGCTAGACTTTTTGATTTTTTATTAGTAACAAGTAAATACTTTGTTTGGACGTAAGAAACTTGCGATATTGAGGGGATAAACACCAACTAATCAAGAGACATGAGACAATCCACAAAGCAATTGATCATGATCAAATTTGCAAGCCAACTTGGATATTGAGCATTTACCCATAAGAATAAGATTCTTTTCAATAAGTAGTTGTAGGTGCAACTTCGGAAAAGAGAATCTGATAAAGCTTTTCTTACCTAGAGTCATTGAGTCATTATATACCTTATTCTATTATGGATCTTCCACGGTCTTTTTTCTTTCATTCTTGCTCGAGCCGGATGATGAAAAATTCTCATGTCCGGTTCCTTTGGGGGATGGATCCTAAAGAATTCACCTATCCCAATAACAAAGAAACCTGACTTAAATGATCCTGTATTAAGAGCAAAATTAGCTAAAGGGATGGGACATAATTATTACGGGGAACCCGCGTGGCCCAATGATCTTTTATATATTTTTCCAGTAGTAATTCTAGGTACTATTGCATGTAATGTAGGTTTAGCGGTTCTCGAGCCGTCAATGATTGGTGAACCGGCGGATCCGTTTGCAACTCCTCTGGAAATATTACCCGAGTGGTACTTCTTTCCCGTCTTTCAAATACTCCGTACAGTACCCAATAAGTTATTGGGCGTTCTCTTAATGGTTTCTGTGCCAACGGGCTTATTGATAGTACCCTTTCTAGAGAATGTCAATAAATTCCAAAATCCATTTCGTCGCCCAGTAGCTACGACCGTTTTTTTAATCGGTACTGCAGTAGCTCTTTGGTTAGGTATTGGAGCAACATTACCCATTGATAAATCCTTAACTTTAGGTCTTTTTTAGGGATTTTTCAGGTTGATTCATTCAACCGTGAAGTACCGTGCATAGGTATCTAGGAAATAGTTACTTCCAAGTGAATCTTCCCTAGATACCTAAAATCCATTTTATTATGATCCATTTCGCGAAAATATAGATTGTGCCAAAGATGCAAAATTGTTTTCTTTTTTCTTTTTATTCTAACTCGAAAAAGAAGAAGAGGAAAAAATTGCAATGGATTTAAAACGAGAACTTATTCTTAGGTAAATCGATTGGGAGATGCTTCTCTAGAGTGTCCCATATCTGTTTTCCATCTTCCATACGAAAACTGTCAATTCTCATAAGATCTTCTTCAGTCTTACTCAAAAGGTCCAATAGTGTATGTATATTGGCCCTTTTGAGACAATTATACGTTCTAGAAGGCAATTCTAATTGATCAATAAAAATACAATTCAATGGAATTCCTTTTTTGTTTTTCTTTAGATTAGTTAATCTTTTTTGAAAGGTTAAAAGGGGTGGAGTAAACCTGTTTTTATTTTCTTCGAAACTAGTGTCCTCTTCCTCCGCGTGTAGAAAAGGAAGAAATAAATCAATCAAATTACGAGAAGCCTCATAAAGCGCTTCCTTAGGGGTTAAACTTCCATTCGTCCATATTTCTAGAAAAAGTATCTCGTGTTTTTCATTTCCATTCCCACAAGAAAAAATACTATAATTCACATTTCGAACAGGCATGGATACAGCATCTATGGGATAACTTCCATCTTGAGAGTTCTTTCTGAGTTCCGTGTGATATCCGCGATCTCTCTTGATCTGTAACTCAATACAGAAATCAATGGGCTCTGTCAAGTTAGCTATAGGTTGTGCCGTATCAACGATCTCTACGGAAGGTGGTAAGATGATATCTTGAGCAGTTATGTATCTAGGACCTTTGACGCAAATTGATGCGTCTCTAACTCCATAGAGATTACTTCTCAATACAATTTCTTTCAAATTTAGTAAAATTTCTTGTACGGATTCTTCAATACCAGCTATTGTAGAATATTCGTGTGGCACGCTCCCAAATTTTGCACGTGTGATACATGTTCCTTCTATTTCTCCAAGTAAAGCTCTTCGCAAGGCAATACCGACGGTATCCGCTTGACCTTTTCTAAGCGGGGACAAAATGAAACGACCATAATAAAGACGCTTACTATCTACTCTTGATTCAACACACTTCCAATGTAGTGTTTGAGTGGATCCTGCTACCTCCTCTCGAACCATAATAGACTAGTATTATTATTTGATCATTGAATCGTTTATTTCTCTTGAAAGCGTTTTAATTCTTTTACAGACGTCTTTTTTTAGGAGGTCGACATCCATTATGCGGCATAGGTGTTACATCGCGTATACAACTTAATCGTACACCACTTTTAGCAATGGCTCGTAATGCGGCATCTCTTCCACTACCAGCACCCTTTACCATAACTTCTGCTCGTTGCAAACCCACTGTACGAATAGCATCTACTGCTGTTCTTTGACCAGCATAGGGTGATGCTTTTCTTGAGCTTTTGAATCCACAAGTACCCGCGGAGGACCAGAAAACCACCCGACCTTGCGGGTCTGTAACAGTTATAATGGTATTGTTGAAACTAGCTTGAACATGAATAACTCCTTTTGTTATTCTACGTGCACTTTTCCGTAAACTAAAACGCGCATTCCTACGCAAACCAATACGCACTCTCCTACGTGAACCAATTTTTGGTATAGCTTTTGTCATATTTTATTATCTCATAAATATGAGTTAGAAATAACAAAAAGAAAAAAAGATACAAAGATATCCGTTTCAGGGTAAAATATATCCTTTACTTTAATTATTAATTATTTTATTTTGAATTTGGACGTTTCCGCGGGTACTTTTTTTACTTTTTAGAAAGTAAAGTTCTTTTTCGAAAGATTACCCCTGCCTTTGTTTATGCTTCGGATTGGAACAAATGACTCTAATTCGTCCACGCCTACGAATCAGTCGACATTTTGTACAAATTTTACGAACGGAAGCTCTTATTTTCATATTTCCGTATTCCTTTCTTAAACTATGAATCTAATCTTTGGGAAAAAAATAAGTCTCTTCGCTTGAATTTTGGAACTTTGAATTTATTACCCTAGAAAAAAAAAAAGAAAAACCTAATCTTTTGAATCTTTGGTATCCTTCAAATCTTCGGTATCCTTCGAGTCTTCGGTACGCTTCGAATCCTTATGGGGAAGTCTATAAATTATACGTCCTTTGCTTGAATCATAACGACTTACTTCAATTTTGACCCTATCCCCCATCAGTATTCGTATAGAACTAGACCGGATCTTTCCTGAAATATAGCCCAGGATGATGGTGTCATTCTCTAGGCGAACGCGGAACATTCCGTTGGGTAGGGCTTCCGTAACTAAACCTTCGAAAGTGACTTTTGCTTCTCTCGGGTTTTTTTTTTCTCTCCTATTTTTTTTTTCTGTCATATTTTTTTTTCTCCTATTTTTCTATTTTGATTTTCAAATAAAAAAAAACGTTGTATTTTTATTTGAAAAATAGGAAGTTCGAGATAGAATTCTAGTACTATAGGAGGGGCGATTACCATATATAACATAAGACTTCTCCCCCAATTCTGTTTAGTCGAGCTTCTCGATCTGTCATTATACCTCGAGAAGTAGAAATAATAGCAATTCCCATTCCGCCCAAAACTTTAGGAATTCCTTGATAGTGGGCATAAATTCGTAAGCCGGGTCGGCTGATACGCTTTAAAAAGGTTCTAGTTCTATATATTCCTTTTCTAGTCTTTCTCTTTTGATGTCGCAAAGTTGAAACCAAGAAATATCTGTTACTTTCCTGATGTTTCCGAACACTTTCAATAAAACCCTCTCGTAGAAGTATTTTAACAATGTTTTCGGTAATATTTGTAGATACTACTCGAACTGTTCCTTTTTTATTCATGTCCGCGTTTCTTATAGAGGTTAGTAAATCAGCAATAGTGTCCTTGCCCATAAGACTCTAATTCTAGGTTCCTCCTAATTTTTCTATAATCAACATGTTTTCTTTTTTTTTTCTTTTACTTTTGGATTTTAAAGCATATACGTGAGACATAATCTACTAATTTTTTCTTTGATCTATATCTCGCCTACTAGTATTTATAATACTTCAGGAGCTAATGAAACTATTTTAGTAAAATTCAATTCTCTCAATTCCTCGGCGATCGCGCCAAAAACTCGAGTTCCTTTTGGATTTCCTTTTTGATCAATGATAACCGCTGCATTGTCATCATAGCGTATTATTATACCGTCTTCGCATTTGAACTCTTTACATGTACGTACAATTACAGCTCGAATTACTTCGGATCTTTCTAGAGGCATTTGGGGCACTGCGTCTTTGATTACAGCAACAATAACATCACCAATACGAGCATATCGCTGATTACTAGCAGCTCCTATGACTCGAATACACATCAATTTTCGAGCTCCACTGTTATCTGCTACATTTAAAAGGGTCTGAGGTTGAATCATATTATTTTGATTTCAATTTGTTATTTCTATGCAAAAGGATGGAATAAATATTGTCTTTACATAAAAAAACCCAGGTTTTTTTTATCTTCAATACTCCTTTTTTGGAATGCTATATCTCTAATCGAAGAAATTGACTTCGTATGGGCATTTTACTGGCAGCTATGGAGATAGCTGCTCTAGCTACAGTTTCGGATACTCCGCCCATTTCATAAAGTATTCGACCTGGTTTAACAACGGCTACCCAATATTCGGGGGATCCCTTTCCTGAGCCCATACGTGTTTCCGTGGGTCTTAGTGTAACCGGTTTGTCGGGAAATATACGTACCCATATTTTTCCACCACGACGTGCATATCGTGTCATTGCTCTTCGTCCTGCTTCTATCTGTCTCGACGTGATCCAAGCGGGTTCAAGTGCTTGCAGAGCATATCTACCAAAACAAATACGATTGCCTCGGCAGGATTTTCCCTTCATTCTTCCTCTATGTTGTTTACGAAATCTGGTTCTTTTGGGGTTATAGTCGATGGTTCTTTCTTAGTTCCATCTCTACTGCAAAACTGGACATGAGAGTTTCTTCTCATCCAGCTCCTCGCGAATGAAATGAGAAAGCGTGCAAATTTATCTAATTCCATAATATTCCAAAATATTATGGATAGATGCACATTAATAGATAATAGAAAAAATTAGGGTTTTTTTAATATTGAATTTTTTTTTTAATATTGAATATTGAATTTGTTAAAATAGAAAAATATATAGTAAAGAAAGAAGATCTAGAATATATCTAGATGTGTGTGTCTATTTATCTATATTCTATATTTATAGATAATGTAATCTTTCTTAAAAAAAAAAATCTCCTTATTTTGACTCTTATTGAATCGCGGGAAAGTATTCTAATTCAATAAGGATTTCGCGGGCGAATATTTACTCTTTCCTGTCTTATTTGTTAATTTATAACCTTACCAAATAAGGCAATTTTTTTGGTTTGTTCCGCCATCCCACCCAATGAAGTCTTAGGATTCTTTTCAATAAAATCCTATGCAGTCATAGGTTCTGTCGTTCCCACTACTTCTCCTTTAATGGTTAGGTCTGAATCCCACAATGGAGCTTTCCAAAAATTTCTTTCCGAGTCAATTTTCTCAGTTTTATTAACCCGGGCCGCTCTTTATTTTATTATTGCTTAAAATTTCTATTTTTTGTTTCAAGTTACAATTTCAAATTCTCTGTTATTTTTATTATATTGATGCTTTATCACATTGCCTTTTATGATGTAACTCATAGACCATACATATTGGAATCCTATATCTTTCTTATTCTTCTTCCTTCTTTCTATCATCCCTCCTTTTATCCACATCCCTTTAGTTTTGCTTCACAACCTAGAATCCATTTTCTTTTTTAGAGAAAAAATTGCAGTTGCTACAACTATATGATAGATCTACTCATTTATGATAGATGTATTTATTCATATAGTGACTGTTTCTTAGTTAGGATCTCGACAATACGAAGCAATAGGTTGGTTATTAGTTAATTTTCTATAATTACTAAGTTTTTTCTTTTTCTATTTATAGTAGGGTTCAGTCAATTTTTTTTGAATCTCCATTTTTGACTCTAAAGAAAAAACTAACGAGTCACACACTAAGCATAGCAATTATATTAAAAGATTTATCAATTTTCATTAAATCTTATAGAAAGAGGTAGAATTTCTTCTTTTTTTCAGGGTTTTCAGGAAAAATAAGGCTCTTGTCATTTTTTATTCTATCACTGAACAGAATGGGAAGACAAGGCTAGTTATTCTTCGTCTACGAATATCCAAATTTTTACACCTAATACTCCATAGATAGTTCGAATTGGATAGCAGCAATAATCAATTTTAGCGCGAATTGTTTGGAGGGGAAGTCTACCCTTTTTGATGCATTCGGCACGTGCAATTTCTTTCCCTGCGAGACGACCTGCAATTTTTACTTTTACCCCCCTTATATCTGCTTTTTTAGTTAATTCAATGGCTTTTTTCATTGCCTTTCGGAATGAAACTCTATTTTTTAATTGGAAAGCTATATATTCTGCAAGAATGTTAGGTTGTCTATAAGGTTCTTTAACTTTTTCAATAGCAATATTAAGTCTCTGGTTTACAGAATTAACTTCCTTTTGTAGATCTTTCTCTAATTCTTCGATTGCTCCTTTTTTCTTTAATAAATTGGGGAATCCAATATGGATTATGACGTGGATCGTATCGATTTCTTTTTGAATTTCTATACGTGTAATTACTTCAGAACTTGAGCCTGAGTCCATTTTTCTATTATGTGTAATTACTTCGGAACTTGAGTCTGATTCTATTTTTCTATTCGAGCCTTTTTTCCTATTCTTTTGTATATAGTTCTTGATACAATTCCGTATTTTTTTATCTTCCTGTAGACCTTCAGAATAATTTTTTGGTTGTGCGAACCAAAAGGAATGGTGATTTTGGGTTGTACCAAGTCTGAAACCGAGTGGATTTATTTTTTGTCCCATATTTTTCTATTCTATTTTTTTTTTTTACTGGGAATCTAAATCTAAGATGGATCTAAAGATTATTTTGATTTCTTTACTATATTTAGTACAATTGTTATATGACACATGGTTTTTTTTATGGGAGAACTACGTCCTCGAGCTCGAGGTCTTAATTTTTTCATGATAGTACTCCTACTGACTTCGGCTTTAGTGATGAATAAATTTGCTTTGTCGAAATCCCTATAATGAGTAGCATTTGCTGCTGCCGAATAAACCAACTTTAGGATGGGATAAGATGCTCGATAAGGCATGAGGTTCAGTATCATAACAGTTTCCTCGTAGTAACGCCAGCGAATCTCATCAAGAACTCTTTGTGCTTTGAAAACAGACATATGGATGCGTTTTTGTGCTTTGAAAACCCGTTCGAACTTAAGTAGACGATCGGTTGGAACTTTCCTTGCGAGTTTCCTTAGCCCACTCTTCTTCTTCTTTATCCTAGGGGTATACTTTACCAGTTTGAAACTTGTCATAAATAAGGTTATTCCCCGCCTACCTTTGTTTTTTTTTATTTTGAATCTTTCTATTCTGAATTCAGTTAACGACGAGATTTAGTATCTTTTCTTGCACTTTCATAACTCGTGAAATGCCGAGTAGGCACGAATTCCCCCAATTTGCGACCTACCATAGGATTTGTTATGTAAATAGGTATATGTTCCTTTCCATTATGAATCGCGATTGTATGGCCAACCATTGCGGGTAGAATGCTAGATGCCCGGGACCACGTTACTATTGTTTCTTTCTCCTCCTTCATATTGACCTTTTCGATTTTTGCCAATAAATGATGAGCTACAAAAGGATTCGTTTTTTTTCGTGTCACAGCTGATTACTCCTTTTTTCCATTTTAAAGAGTGGCATTCTATGTCCAATATCTCGATCGAAGTATGGAGGTCAGAATAAATAGAATAATGATGAATGGAAAAAAGAGAAAAATCCTTTAGCTGGATAAGGGGCGGATGTAGCCAAGTGGATCAAGGCAGTGGATTGTGAATCCACCATGCGCGGGTTCAATTCCCGTCGTTCGCCCATCACATTATTGCAAATTCCAAAAATGCAATTTTCCATATTCCTAGTTACGTATTTACTTACGGCGACGAAGAATAAAACTATCACTATATTTTTTCCTTTTCCTAGTTCTTCTTCCAAGCGCAGGATAACCCCAAGGGGTTGTGGGTTTTTTTCTACCAATGGGGGCTTTCCCTTCACCGCCCCCATGGGGGTGGTCCACAGGGTTCATAACTACCCCTCTTACTACGGGGCGTTTACCTAGCCAACACTTAGATCCGGCTCTACCCAAACTTTTTTGGTTCACCCCAACATTACCCACTTGTCCGACTGTTGCTAAGCAATTTTGGGATACCAAACGGACCTCCCCAGATGGTAATCTTAAAGTGGCCGATTTACCCTCTTTTGCAATCAGTTTCGCTACAGCACCTGCTGCTCTAGCTAATTGCCCACCCCTTCCACGTGTGATTTCTATGTTATGTATGGCCGTGCCTAAGGGCATATCGGTTGAAGTAGATTCTTCTTTTCTCTCAAAAAACCCCTTCCCAAACTGTACAAGCTTCTTCCAAAGCATACAGCTTTCTAGATGTATATGACGATCTCTAGACAGATGGATCTTATATGAATCGTATGATGAAGTACCACATGAGTGGATATATAGGAAAGGAATCCAAATCTGCCGAATCGCTCATGTTATGATCTTCTACATCCTAGGTCTCCGCGTTCCGTCATCTGGCTTATGTTCTTCATGTAGCATTCAGATCGAATGACTCTATGAAATTACGTCGATACTTCCACATATTATGGGTAACGTAGGAGACATCCCTATTTTCCCCGGGGGGTCTTAATTACCACTGCTTAGCTTTCAATTCGCCTCTGACCATCAAATTAAATGTGAATAACCCGTCCTCCTCTCTTTGAAACAAGGGGCGCTTCCGGTTCTGTGCGTGCTTCAAACAATTTTGTCTTCT